TTAAGAATAAGCTAAATTAAGCTTTTGGGCTCATACCTCAAATATAAAGATATTTCTTTTTCTTAATAAAGTGCCTGATAAAAGGATTATTCTGATAGGATAAATTATGTAATTTTTTTACCTTTATTATACTTTTTAGAATTAAACTAAATCTAATAATATCAAAAATTATTGTGCATCTTACACTAAAATATATTATATATATATAATTAATTGAAGAATTTAAATTTCTTTTATAATCTTTCTATTATAAATTTTTTTTTATACAAATTCAAATAAAATATTTTTTATTTTTATACTATTTTTTAGAACCTTAATTTCTATTTCTTCTAATTCTTGATTAGGATGTTGAATTGGACTAGAAATTAATTTATTAAGATTTATCCCCCTAATTTCTTCAAAAAATAATCTTCTTGAAACAGAAGCTTCATTAAAATACTTTTTAACCCAATCTATTGCTTCTATCAATTTTTTATTTTCAATTTTATTAAAAATAATTTTATTCAAAAATTATAATATTGATAATTTTATTTCAATTATAATTAACTCATCTTTATTAATAAAAATAGGTTCAGCACCTTTTTATTTTTGATTCCCTAATATTATAGAAGGATTAAATTGAATAAATTGTTTTATTATTATAACATGACAAAAAATTTCCCCCATAATTTTACTATCATATTATATAAATAATAATTTTATTATAATTATTATAATCCTTAATGTTATAATTGGAGCTATAAGAGGATTTAATCAAACCTCTATTCGTAAATTAATAGCTTTCTCTTCTATTAATAATTTAGGTTGATTAATGGCTAGAATAATAATTAGAGAAAATATTTGATTAATATATTTTATTTTTTATTCATTTTTTAATTCAATTTTATGCTTTTTATTTTTTATATTAAATATTTTTTATATTAATCAAATTATCAATTTTAATTTAATTTACTTTAGAAAAATTTCTTTATTAATTAATTTTTTTTCTTTAGGTGGATTACCACCATTCTTAGGATTTTTCCCAAAATGAATTGTTATTAATTTTTTAATTTATAATAATATATTTATTATTTCTTTTTTATTTATTATATCTAGTCTTATTATATTATTTTTTTATATTCGTATTATTTATATTTCTTTATTATTGAATTTTTTTAAATTAAAATGATTTAAAATTAAAATTAAAAATAATTTTTTTTTACTTATTAATTTTTTATCTTTAATTTCTCTAACAGGTTTAATTCTTAATACTTTTCTATTTTTCTAAGGTTTTAAGTTAATTTAAACTACTAATCTTCAAAATTATAAATAAAGTAAATTCTTTAAGCCTTAGTAATTATTACACCTTAAAATTTGCAATTTTATATCATTAATGAATATAAAGCTTAATAAAAGAGAATTTTTCTCGTTAATAAATTTACAATTTATCGCTTAACCTCAGCCATTTTATTCTGCGAAAATGACTTTACTCTACTAATCATAAAGATATTGGAACTTTATATTTTATTTTTGGAATTTGATCTGGAATAGTAGGAACATCTCTTAGTTTATTAATTCGAACAGAATTAGGAAATCCTGGATTTTTAATTGGAGATGATCAAATTTATAATACAATTGTAACAGCCCATGCTTTTATTATAATTTTTTTTATAGTAATACCTATTATAATTGGAGGATTTGGAAATTGACTTGTTCCTCTTATACTTGGAGCTCCTGATATAGCTTTCCCCCGAATAAATAATATAAGATTCTGACTTTTACCCCCCTCATTAACTTTATTAATTTCGAGAAGAATTGTAGAAAATGGAGCAGGAACTGGATGAACAGTTTACCCCCCTCTTTCTTCCAATATTGCTCATAGAGGTTCATCAGTAGATTTAGCTATTTTTTCTCTACATCTCGCTGGAATTTCTTCTATTTTAGGAGCTATTAATTTTATTACTACAATTATTAATATACGAATTAATAATATATCATTTGATCAAATACCTTTATTTGTATGAGCTGTTGGAATTACTGCCCTTCTTTTACTTTTATCTTTACCTGTTTTAGCAGGAGCAATTACTATATTATTAACAGATCGAAATCTAAATACATCTTTTTTTGACCCTGCAGGAGGGGGAGATCCTATTCTTTATCAACATTTATTTTGATTTTTTGGACATCCTGAAGTTTATATTTTAATTTTACCAGGATTTGGAATAATTTCCCATATTATTTCTCAAGAAAGAGGAAAAAAAGAAACATTTGGTTCTTTAGGAATAATTTATGCAATAATAGCAATTGGATTATTAGGATTTATTGTTTGAGCTCATCATATATTTACTGTAGGAATAGATATTGATACACGAGCTTATTTTACCTCTGCTACTATAATTATTGCAGTCCCAACAGGTATTAAAATTTTTAGTTGATTAGCAACTTTATACGGAACACAAATAAATTATAGACCTTCTATATTATGAAGATTAGGATTTGTATTTTTATTTACGGTAGGAGGATTAACAGGAGTAATTTTAGCTAATTCATCTATTGACATTATTCTTCATGATACTTACTATGTTGTTGCTCATTTTCATTATGTTTTATCAATAGGAGCTGTTTTTGCTATTTTAGGAGGATTTATTCATTGATATCCTTTATTTACAGGATTAACTTTAAATAATTATTTTCTAAAAATTCAATTTATCACAATATTCCTAGGAGTAAATTTAACTTTTTTCCCTCAACATTTTTTAGGATTAGCAGGAATACCTCGTCGTTATTCTGATTATCCAGATAATTATTTATCATGAAATATTATTTCATCTTTAGGTTCTTATATTTCTTTAATTGCAACAATTATAATAATAATAATTATTTGAGAATCAATAATTAATCCACGAATAATTGTATTTTCATTAAATATACCTTCTTCAATTGAATGATACCAAAATCTTCCCCCTGCTGAACATTCTTATAACGAATTACCTATTTTAAGAATTTTCTAATATGGCAGATTATATGTAATGGATTTAAACCCCATTTATGAAGGATTTCCTTTTTTTAGAAATGGCAACTTGATCAAATTTTAATTTACAAAACAGAGCTTCTCCTTTAATAGAACAAATAATTTTTTTTCATGATCATACTCTAGTTATTTTATTAATAATTACTATTTTAGTTATATATTTAATAATAAATTTATTTTTTAATAAATTTATTAATCGTTTCCTATTGGAAGGACAAATAATTGAATTAATTTGAACTATTTTACCAGCTATTACTTTAATTTTTATTGCCTTACCTTCATTACGACTTTTATATCTTTTAGATGAATTAAATAACCCTCTTATTACTCTTAAATCTATTGGTCATCAATGATACTGAAGTTATGAATATTCAGATTTCAAAAATATTGAATTTGATTCTTATATAATTAATGAATATAACAATTTAAATAATTTTCGTTTACTAGATGTTGATAATCGAATCATTTTACCAATAAATAATCAAATCCGAATCTTAGTAACAGCCACAGATGTAATTCATTCTTGAACTATTCCTTCTTTAGGAGTAAAAGTAGATGCTAACCCTGGACGATTAAACCAAACTAATTTTTTTATAAATCGTCCAGGAATTTTCTTTGGTCAATGTTCAGAAATTTGTGGAGCAAATCATAGTTTTATACCTATTGTTATTGAAAGTATTTCAATAAAAAATTTTATTAACTGAATTAATAATTATTCATCATTAGATGACTGAAAGCAAGTACTGGTCTCTTAAACCATTTTATAGTAAATTAGCATTTACTTCTAATGAAAGAATTAGTTAATTTATAACATTAGTATGTCAAACTTAAATTATTACAAAAGTAATATTCTTTTATCCCTCAAATAATACCTATCAACTGAATATTTTCTTTTTTATTTTTTATTTCTATTTTTCTATTATTTAATATTTTAAATTATTATATTTACTACAATATTAATTTAAAATTCAATAATAAATTTTCCAATAAAAAAAAAAATTTTAACTGAAAATGATAAATAATTTATTCTCAATTTTTGACCCTTCAACTAATATTTTTAATCTTTCTATTAACTGAATAAGAACACTAATTGGATTAACTTTTATCCCTTTTTCTTTTTGAATAATTCCTAATCGACATTTTTTTTTTTGAAAATTTATTATTATAAAACTTCATAATGAATTTAAAATTCTTTTAAACATAAATAATAATAAAGGATCAACATTTATTTTTATTTCATTATTTTCTTTTATTTTTTTTAATAACTTTTTAGGTTTATTTCCTTATATTTTTACAAGAACAAGTCATTTATCAATTTCATTAACTTTATCTCTTTCACTTTGATTAAGATTTATATTATTTGGATGAATTAATAATTCTAAACATATATTTATTCATATAATTCCTCAAGGAACTCCAAATATCCTTATACCATTTATAGTATTAATTGAAACTATTAGAAATATTATTCGTCCAGGAACTTTAGCTATTCGTTTAACTGCAAATATAATTGCAGGTCATCTTCTTTTAACTTTATTAAGAAATACAAGTAATATTTTAAGAACTTACTTAATTTTTTTTTTAATTATTGTCCAAATTATTCTTTTAATGTTAGAAAGAGCAGTAGCAATTATTCAATCTTATGTTATTACAATTTTAAGAACACTTTATTCTAGAGAAACTAATTAAATAATGACAAATAATTTTCATAATCATCCATTTCACTTAGTAGACTTCAGTCCTTGACCTTTAACAGGAGCAATCGGAACTATAACTTTAGTAACTGGATTAGTAAAATGATTTCATAATTTTAATATAAATTTACTAATTCTAGGTTATTTAATTGTAATTTTAACTATATATCAATGATGACGAGATGTATGTCGAGAAGGAACATTTCAAGGTAAACATACTATTTTAGTAACAAAAGGATTACGATGAGGAATAATTTTATTTATTATTTCAGAAATTTTCTTTTTTTTTTCTTTTTTTTGAGCTTTTTTTCATAGTAGATTAGCACCTAATATTGAACTAGGAACTATATGACCTCCAATAAATATTAATCCTTTTAATCCTTTCCAAATTCCTCTATTAAATACTATTATCTTAATTACCTCAGGTTTAACTGTAACTTGAGCTCATCATGCATTAATAATTAATAATTTTTCTCAAACTTCTCAAAGATTACTTTTAACAATTTTATTAGGATTTTACTTCTCTATATTACAAGCTTATGAATACTTAGAAGCACCATTTTCAATCTCCGATAGAGTATATGGTTCTACTTTCTTTATAGCTACTGGTTTCCATGGACTTCATGTTATTATTGGAACAATTTTCTTATTAACATGTTACATTCGATTAAATAATAATCATTTTTCAAGAACTCATCATTTTGGATTTGAAGCAGCTGCTTGATATTGACATTTTGTTGATGTAGTTTGATTATTTCTTTATATCTCAATTTATTGATGAGGTAACTAATTATTTATATAATATAAATAGTATATTTGACTTCCAATCAAAAAGTTTAATTTTATTTTAATATAAATAATTAAAATTTTATTACTTATTTCTTTTATTTTTTTTTTTATTTCTAATATCTTTATTTTTTTATCATTCATCATTTCAAAAAAAACAAATTTAGACCGAGAAAAATGTTCACCATTTGAATGTGGATTTGATCCTAAATCTTTACCTCGTATTCCTTTTTCTTTACATTTCTTTTTAATTACAGTTATTTTTTTAATTTTTGATGTAGAAATTGCTTTAATTTTTCCAATCATCTCAACATTTTCATTATCTAATATTATTATTTGATTTAAAACATCTAGATTTTTTATTATAATACTTTTAATTGGATTATATCATGAATGAAATCAAAAAATACTTAATTGAACATATTAGGAAAATAGTTTAAAAAAAACATTTAATTTGCAATTAAAAAATATTAAATTTTAATTTTTCTTAAATAAGAAGCAATTTCATGCATTTAATTTCGACTTAAAAAGAAGAGTAAAAACTCCTTATTTAATTAATTGAAACCAAAATAGAGGTTTATCACTGTTAATGATATTATTGAATAAAAATTCCAATTAAAGAAATATTTTATATTAAGCTGCTAACTTAATTTTTAGTGATTAACTCCATTAATATTTCTTGTTTATATAGTTTATTTAAAACTTTACATTTTCATTGTAATAAAAAAATTTAATATTTTTATAAATTATTTAAAGATAAATTATCTCCTTAATAGCTTCAATATTACACTCTTTATATAAGCTATTTAAATAAATTATTTTTATAAAAAATATAAACATTATTCATAAAATAAATCTATATATATAAATCTTAAAATTATTTATTAATAAATTATTAAAAATAATAGAATAATTTTTTAAAATTTTGTATAAACCTTGACCTCTATATAATTCTCTTCAACCTAAATCAATATTTTTTATAAAATTTTGTCCTAATTTTAAAATATTATAATTAATTCCATAAGTAAATAAATTTGGTATAAATCATATTAAAGATAAAAAATTTCTTAATTTATAACTTAAAATTAATTTATTCATAGAATATAAATTCATTAAACTAATTAATCAACCAAACACTCCACCAAAAATTGTTACATAAATTACAAATATTTTTATATTAAAAGGTAAAAAAATTATATAAGGATAAAAAAAAATTATTCATCTTAAAAATCTTCCTGAAATTACTCTTATAATTAATAATAAAATTATACTTTTTAATATAGTATAATCTTCTTCATATAAATTATAAACTCTTAATAAATTAAATTCATTCACTATTAAATATATTAATAAACGAATTGTATAAAATATAGTTAACCCAGTAGAAAAATAATATAAAAAAAAAATAATTAAATTTAAATTTCTTATTCTAACTATTTCTAAAATTAAATCTTTTGAATAAAACCCAGATAAAAAAGGAATCCCACATAATGACAAATTAGAAATATTTAAACATAAAGAAGTTAAAGGAATATATAATCTCAATCCTCCCATATAACGAATATCTTGATTATCATTTAATATGTGAATAATCACCCCAGCACATATAAATAATAAAGCTTTAAATATAGCATGAGTTAATAAATGAAAAAAAGCTAAATCTCTTATTCCTATTCTTAAAATTCTTATTATTAAACCTAATTGTCTTAAAGTTGATAAAGCAATAATTTTCTTTAAATCAAACTCATAAATTGCAGAAATTCCAGCTATAAACATAGTTAATCCTGAAATTAATAACAATATTTTTAAAAATTCTGTCCCTAATAATAAATTATTAAAACGAATTAATAAATAAACTCCAGCAGTAACTAAAGTTGAAGAATGAACTAAAGCAGAAACAGGTGTAGGAGCTGCTATAGCAGCAGGTAATCAAGCTCTAAAAGGAATTTGAGCTCTTTTAGTTATAGCTCCTAAAATAATTAAACATCTAATAATTTGTATTCTTAAATCTCTTTTTATTAAATCTAAATAAAAAATAAAATTTCAACTCCCAAAATTTATTATTCAAGCAATTACTATTAATAATATTACATCCCCTACTCGATTTGAAAGAACAGTTAATATCCCTGCATTATAAGATTTAATATTTTGATAAAAAATTACTAAAGCATAAGAAACAAGTCCTAACCCATCTCACCCTAAAAAAATTCTAATAATATTTGGTCTTATAATCAATAATATTATTGAAAGTACAAAAAATAAAACTAAAATAATAAATCGATTTAAATTTAATTCAGATTTTATATATCTTTTTCTATAAAAAATTACAGAAGAAGAAATTATAGAAACAAATATTATAAATAATAAAGATATTCAATCTAAAAGAATTGAAAAAACAATATTTATTGAATTAAAAGAAACAATTTCTCACTCTAAAAAAATTACCAAATTTATTATTAATAAATAAATTGTTCCAATCATATTAACTAATATATATATAAATAAAAAAAAAAATCTAATAAAACAAATTGAATTTTTATTTTTAATAACTTAAAATGAAACTTCATATTTTTGACTCCACAAATCAATATTTTTATTAAATTATTTAAATAAAATCAAATTATAAAATCAAACTTTAAAAAAATAATATTTAAAGGTAATCAATGTAAAAATAATAATAAATATTCACGAGAAACACCAGTATAAAATCTATATAAACTTAAATTATATTCCCCATGTTGAGAATAAGAAAATAAATATAATCTATAACCTGCTCTAAAAAAAGAAATTAATATTAATATAATTATTGTTAATCATGATCATCTTACTAATCTATTAATTAATTCTAATTCCCCTAAAAAATTTATTGAAGGAGGAGCTGCTATATTACCAATTATAAATAAAAATCATCATAATCTTATTGAAGGTATAAATCTTATTATTCCTTTATTAATAAACAATCTTCGTCTACCTAAACGTTCATAATTAATATTAGAAAGACAAAATATCCCAGATGAACATAAACCATGACCAATCATTAAAACATATGAACCTAAAAATCCCCAATAATTCATAGTTATAATCCCTCCTACAACTAATCCTATATGAGCTACAGATGAATAAGCAATTAAAGATTTTATATCTAATTGACAAAAACATTTTAATCTAATAAAAACTCCTCCTATTAATCTAATAATAATTCATAAATTTCCTAACTTTAAAGTTATCTTTTGAAAAATAATTAAAATTCGTAATAACCCATACCCTCCTAATTTTAATATAACTCCAGCTAAAATTATAGAACCAGAAATTGGAGCCTCTACATGAGCTTTAGGTAATCATAAATGAACAAAATATATTGGTATTTTAACAAAAAAAGCTAAAATTATAGAAAAATATAAAATTAAAGAATTACTTTCATAAAATTTATATATATATATTATTATAGTATTAATATCATTAAAAATAAAAAATAAACCTAATAATAAAGGTAAAGAAACAAATAAAGTATAAAATAATAAATATAAGCCAGCTTGAATTCGTTCAGGTTGATAACCTCAACCTAAAATTAAAATTAAAGTAGGAATCAGTCTCCCCTCAAAAAATAAATAAAATATTAAAATATTTATTATTCTAAATGTTAAATATAACATAATTAATAAAAATAAAACATTTAATAAAAATAAATTTCAATAATAATTTTCTTTAAAAAGTATTTCTCTCGATATAATTATTAAAGAACAAATTCAAATTCTTAATATAATTAACCCAAATGAAATTATATCACATCCTATTATATAACCTAAATTACAAAAATTTATATTTCTTAAAGTTAATATCATAAACATAAATATCATTAAAAATATTATTTTTTGAACCAATCAAAATATATTTTTTTTTAAACATAAAGGAATTAAAAAAAATAAAAAAAAAAATATTTTTATCATAATAAATTATATCTTTGAAAATAATCATTTCCATATGTCCGAATTATTGAAACTAAAATTGATAAACCTAAAGCTCCTTCACATACTGAAAAAACTAAAAAAATTATTAATATATATATATCATAAGATATTATTAAAAAATAATATATCATAAAAAAATAAATTCTTAAAACAATAAATTCTAATCTTAATAATACAATTAATAAATGTTTATGTTTTCTTACAAAAATTATATTACCTATAAAAAATATTAAAAAAAATAAAAATTTTATCATTTGTGTTTTTATAGTTTAAAAAAAACATTGGTCTTGTAAATCAAAAATAATATTTTTATTTAAAAACTTCAAAGAAAAGAAATTATTCTTATCTATAATCTCCAAAATTATTATTTTATTAAACTATTCTTTGAAATTTTAAAATTATTTTTTTATTCAATTATAATCTTTATTTCATTATTTATATTTTTTATCAACCATCCTTTAGCTATAGGAATATTAATTTTAATTCAAACTATATTTGTATCTTTATTAATAGGTTTATACCTCAACACATATTGATTTTCATATATTTTATTTTTAATTTTCATAGGAGGATTATTAGTTTTATTTATTTATGTATCAAGAATCGCTTCTAATGAATTAATTAAATTTTCTTTTAAATTAAAATTCAGCTTACTAATCTGAATTTTAATTTATTCTATTATTATTTTTAATTATAAAAATTTTTTTCTTAAAGATTTATTTTTCAATAATGAAATAAATATTTTTAATCAATATTTTTTATTTTTAAATGAATATAAAATTAATTTATCTAAATTATATGACAAACAAACTTTTTTATTAACTATAATACTTATTATTTATTTATTCATTACTCTAATTGCTGTAATTAAAATTACAAATATTTTTTTTGGACCTTTTCGATCTTTTAACTAATGATAAATAAATACCTTCCTTTACGAAAAACTCATCCTTTAATAAAAATTATTAATAATTCATTAATTGATTTACCATCCCCTTCAAATATTTCTTCCTGATGAAATTTTGGCTCTCTATTAGCCTTATGTCTAATAATCCAAATTATCACAGGATTATTTCTTACTATATATTATTATGCTAATACTGAATTAGCATTTTATAGAGTAAATTACATTTGCCGAAATGTTAATTATGGATGATTAATTCGAACTATCCATGCTAATGGAGCTTCTTTCTTTTTTATTTGTATTTATATTCATATTGGACGAGGAATTTATTATGAATCATTTAACTTTTTTTATACTTGAATAATTGGAATTATTATTTTATTTTTATTAATAATAACTGCTTTTATAGGATATGTTTTACCTTGAGGTCAAATATCTTTTTGAGGTGCAACTGTTATTACTAATCTATTATCCGCTATCCCCTATCTAGGAACATCTTTATTAAATTGAATTTGAGGAGGATTTGCTGTAGATAATGCTACTTTAACTCGATTTTACACATTTCATTTTCTTATACCATTCATTATCCTAGCTATAACTATAATTCACTTATTATTCCTTCACCAAACAGGATCAAATAATCCTCTTGGTATTAATAGAAACTTAGATAAAATTCCTTTTCATCCTTACTTTACATTCAAAGACTTAATCGGATTTATTATTATTATTTTCATTTTAATTATATTAACACTTATTAATCCATATATACTTGGAGATCCAGATAATTTTATCCCAGCAAATCCTTTAGTAACTCCAATTCATATTCAACCTGAATGATACTTCTTATTTGCTTATGCTATTTTACGATCCATTCCAAATAAACTAGGAGGTGTAATTGCATTATTAATATCAATCTTAATTCTAGCAATTTTACCATTTACATTCAACAAAAAAATTCAAGGAATTCAATTTTATCCTATTAATCAAATTATTTTTTGATCTATAATCTCAACAATTATTCTTTTAACTTGAATTGGAGCTCGACCAGTTGAAACTCCTTATATTTTTACAGGACAATTTTTAACAGTAATTTATTTCTCTTACTATATTATTAACCCTATTATCAATAAAATATGAGATAAATTAATTTTTAATAATTAATTAATGAGCTTGTTAAGCATTTGTTTTGAAAACTTAAGAAAGAATAAATTATTCTATTAATTTATACTAAAAATATTTAATATAAAAAAAATATTTTTATTCCTAAAAATATAATTAATATATTTAAAGAAATTGGTAAATAAATTTTTCAACATAAATATATTAATTTATCATAACGATAACGAGGTAAAGTTCCTCGAACTCAAATAAATAAAAAAGAAATTAATCCTATTTTTAAATAAAATATTAATCTTAATCTATAACCTCCTATATATAATAAAACAAATATTATTCTTATAAATAAAATTCTTGAATATTCAGCTAAAAAAATTATTGCAAATCCTCCTCTTCTATATTCAATATTAAACCCAGATACTAATTCTCTTTCACCTTCTGCAAAATCAAAAGGTGTTCGATTAGTTTCCGCTAATATAGAAGAAAATATACATAAACTTAAAGGTATTATTAAAAAAAAAAATCAAATATTTTCTTGATACAAATTTAAACTTAATAAATTAAAATCCATAATTAATAATAAAGAAGAACAAAAAATTAAAGCCAAACTTACTTCATAAGAAATTGTTTGAGCTACTCCTCGCAATCCCCCCAATATTGAATAATTTGAATTTGAAGATCAACCTGACATTAATAATATATAAACCCCTATACTAGTACAACAAAAAAAAAATAAAATACCTAAATTAAATATAATTAAATTAAAATAATAAGGAATTAATCTTCAAATAATTAAAGATAAAAAAAAACTAAAAATTGGAGAATAATAATAATATAAATAATTCGAATAATTTAAATAAACTTGTTCTTTTCTAAATAATTTAATTCCATCAGAAAAAGGTTGTAAAAGACCCATATAACCTAATTTATTAGGACCTTTTCGAATCTGAATATAACCTAAAATTTTTCGTTCCAATAATGTTAAAAAAGCAACTCCTACTAATACACCAATAAATATAATTATTAAACCAAAAATAATATTTAATTTTTCCATAAATAACATTTACTACCTATATAATTAATTATACATTTATGACTTCTAAAACCATTACATTTTTCTGCCAAAATAGTAAAATAATATTAATAATATTCTATAAAATTAAATTATTTAAAATAATTGATCCTTTCGTACTAAACTATTTTATTTTTCTAAAGATAGAAACCAACCTGGCTCACACCGGTTTGAACTCAGATCATGTAAGATTTTAATGATCGAACAGATCAAAACTTTAAACTTTTGCATTTAAATTTTATCTTAATCCAACATCGAGGTCGCAAACTTTAATTTTTATTTGAACTAAAAAATAAAATTACGCTGTTATCCCTAAGGTAATTTAATCTTATAATCATAAATTATGGATCAAAAATTCATAAATTAATGTTTTTATTTTTCTTAAAAAAAGTTTAATAAATTTTTTCATCACCCCAACAAAATTTTTAAATTTTTAAAAAATTATAATTTTTATAAAATATTTTTAAAAACTCAAAAATAAAACTCTATAGGGTCTTCTCGTCTTTTAAAAAAATTTTAGCTTTTTAACTAAAAAATTAAATTCTACTAATAATAAAGAGACAGTTTATATTTCATCAAATCATTCATACAAGTCTTCAATTAAAAGACTAATGATTATGCTACCTTTGTACAGTCAAAATACTGCAGCCCTTTAAATTAATTCAGTGGGCAGATTAGACTTTAAATTATAATTCAAAAAGACATGTTTTTGATAAACAAGTGAATATAAATTTTTGCCGAATTCCTTTTAATTAATTTTAATAACTTTTTTCATTTTTAAAATTTATATACTAATTTTATCATTATTTCTTATTTTAAAAAATTCTAAATATTAATTTTTGTAAAAAATTAAATTAATATTAAATTTTAATTAAATGAAATTATTTATAATAAATTATAATTTTTAAAAAATATAAATTTTAAAAATTTCAAATATTAATTTTTTTAAAAAAAAATTATAACTATTTAATTTAAAGCTTATCCCTTAAAATATTAAATTAATTTTTATTAACAATTAATTAATTAATTATTATCTTTTTATTAATTTAAAATTAAATTTTTTTCCAAAAAAATTAGATATATTTAAAAACGATTAACTTTTAATTTCCAATTAATTATTAAAAATAATTATATAATATTAACTTTTTTAATTAATTAACTCTTTTAAATTCGAAATAATTTACTAAAAAATTATTTTTTAATAAACTCTGATACACAAGATACAATAAATTAAATTTACTTTTATTAAAATTTTTATTTCATTATTTTTCAAATTTCTTATACAATACTAATTAACTATAAATATTTTTATTTTTTCTTTATAAAATACTTTAACCCCCATTAAATATTTTATATTAAAAATTTTTTTCATATTTATTTAAATTTAATTTATATTTTAAATCAAATTAATTATTTTATTAATAATTTCTTTTCAATGTAAATGAAATACTTAAAACAAGCTCTATTTTGTCTTTCTAGGAACACTTTCCAGTACCCCTACTTTGTTACGACTTATTCCAATTTTTAAATGAAAGTGACGGGCAATATGTACATATTTTAATTTTTAATCATTTTAAAAAATTATTTAAAATTACATTTAAATCCACTTTCCAATAATTATTACAAAATTATTATTCATTTATATTTATATATTGTAATCCATTTTAAATTTAATTATTATCTACATCTTGATCTGAATTAATTTTTATTATAAATTTTTAAATATTATTTTTATCTAAAAATATTTTTTTAACAACGATATATAAAATTTTAAATTAAATACAATTATTCGTGGACTATCAATTACTAAACAGATTCCTCTAAATGAACTAAAATACCGCCAAATTACTTAAGTTTCAATAAAAAATATTTACTATTTTAGTATTTAAATTTAATTTTTTATAATAGGGTATCTAATCCTAGTTTATAATTAAAATTTTTAAATTTCATAATTTTTATATAAATTTTGTTAAAATTAAAATTTCACTTAATAATTTCAATTTTAATTTAAATTAAATTATTTATTTTTACTAATAAAATTTATTTAAATTTTTGTATAACCGCAACTGCTGGCACAAAATTTGTTATTTAATATTGTATTACTAAATCTTAATTTCTTAAATATTTAATTTTAATTACTGCAAATAATTTTTATATTTTTTAAATATAATAAAATTAATACTAAAATTTACATGTAAATTAAACTTAAAATAAATTTCTTAAATCATAAATTTTTATCTATATATAAAAAATAAAATATAGATTTTTTTTTTTTTTTTTTATATTAAAATTTTAATTAAATATTTATTAATTTTATTTTTTTCTTTCCTTAATATGTTTATTTTATTTAATATCAATAATAAACAATTAATAATAAGTGTAAATAAAAATAATTATAAATATAATATTAATTTTTTAATAATTTATTATATATATATATATTTATAATTAATTAAATATTTATATATATATATATATTAATATTATATTAAATATTTAATATATATATATATATATAATAAATATTACTGTATAATTTTTTCTAAACCAATCTCATTAATTTTTTTATATAATATAATAT